TTACCACAGAGTCAACTTGAACAATTAGAACTTGACCCGATTTTAAATGCGGTCCTTTTTTGGCTATACATACATTTTCACAAAGAAACTGCCCAAGACTAACGATTGTAGATGTCTCTTCACAATAATTGTAATGGAGAAAATACCAATTCAAATGGAATGGATTCAAAATGATGTTACTGCATGAATAGGGATTATAAATTTGACCATTTTCATCCAGTAAATAATATTTAAGTATTTGAAAAATCTGTTTTAAATTGTCAAGTTGCAAATAGTTAGTTACCAAGATCTGATTATGGGTTATTAAATGGGAAAATAAATCAAAATTATAAATTGGAAAGCCTGTTCCTAACGGGCCCAAGGAATTACTAATTGGAATTAGGGGGTTCTTTTTGATTGATTCCTTTATCACATTGGGAGATTTTACATCGTTGAATGGGCCTATTCGAAAACAATTGGATGATGACAAAATTATCAAAGATTGAGATTCCTTATTTCGATTCAACAACGTATGGATAGTTCCTTGATTTGGATTAAGGGATTCTTGAATCCTTGCCTCGGAATAGGAATAAATGGAAGAAAACGGATTGACATTAGCGCGATCTGATCCCTTCTCAGAGATCAATCCTGAACCCGACAGATCGTTCCTTTTTCCGGTATAAGAAATAGGTGACTTCGCTAAGTCGATTCTTAGAAAATATCTAAGCAAACCATTTGTCCTTATTTCAACAAAGGAAGCACAGGCCTTTTCGATCTTTTTGTCTTGGTCCCAATTCAACACTAAAGAAGTCCGAACTAATTGAATACTTGTGTCCCCAATTTCAAGAATTGGGTCGTAATAAAGGATATAATTGACAACTCGAAGTTGTAGATTATCACTTTCCTGCAAGAGATCCGGCGGGAAAAGTCTTCCTAAATTTATACCATCCGTTTTTTTATATGGGACTACAGGTTGAACCAAAACAAAATACTTTTTTTCATACCTGGAAAGTTTCATTCGTTGGATATAAAGCCAATTTTTCAATTTTTTGTATTCTTTGGAATTTGGTTTTCCCCCTCCTGGTGGTATCAATCGGAATGCCTTATTTGTCTTTCCAGGAAAATGGATATCTCCAGAAAAGATTATCAGTTTTATTTTTTCTGCTTTTTTCTTCACTCGGACCAATCCGCCTACCCGACTTCTTCTATTTAAAGTGATTTGTGTATCTGCCCCAATAATACTATTGTGCCGTACCATTATGGAAGAAGATTCGGCCAAAATGTGGACTTCCACGGGAATAAAAAAAAATGGATTTACTTCCTTTTGGTATTTTGGCCAAAATACCTTGACTCCTCGATACTCAATCAAATCCTCTTCGTTGACGATTGAATTCAGTTCTCTAGTCTCATATTTAGTAAGTCCTGAGCTCTTTCTTATATATCGAGGATCATCGAAATAAGCAAGAATACTATTTCTACGGAGAATACCATTTCTGGGGATTTCCATTGAGATACCTGAAGAAGGTATTAGTTGGTTCTCGCCTTCTTGAATCGATTCGAGTGGAATGATGAATCTATTTCTTCGCCTCTTTGCCAATAAATCAGAATTGCCGTCGAGAATGGCCGGATATCTGAGATTATAACGATCCGTACATGTCATTCGATTAAGTTCTGAATAATAAGGAATCCTATCTCCTGTTTGATTTTTACCAGAAAAATACGAACTAAAAAATTTGTGTCTCACTTGATTAACTTGATTATTAGTTACTGAGGGGTTAGCAATATATCTTGGCTTGACAGAAAGAGAATAAGCGTTCATTTGATCTTGATCCTTGTGGATCGAACAGGGGCCTAGACTGTATCTCCAGGGCTCTCCTAATAATATCCATAAATGACTTGTTTTTGGTAAGAGATGAATATTACCATATGTAAATTCAGGTGCATGGTACACATCAGTATTCCAGTGCATTTCGCCCTCTGAGTCAGAATAAATATGTTTTCGAACCTTCTCTTTCAAATTCAAAGTGGATGTTCTCGCACGAATCTCAGCAATCACTTGTTCTGATTCTACATATTGATCGTTTTGAACTAAAAGAAAACTTTTGGGCGGAATACACACATTGTGTATAATATCTTCACTCTCAATAGTTACATACAAGTCTCTAGAACATAGAAAAGCAGGATGTCCATGACGTGTACGTGTCGGATGAACCAAATCCTCGTTGAATTTTATTTTTCCATTAGAAGGGGCTCGCACATGTTCTGCAGTACCCCCTGTGAATACTCCGCCGGTATGAAAAGTTCTTAATGTTAATTGAGTGCCCGGTTCTCCAATAGATTGACCTGCAATAATACCTACGGCTTCTCCCAATTCGACCAGGTCGTCATGAGCTGGACTCCGGCCATAACATAATTGACAAATCCAAGATGTACTCCTACAAGTAAAGGGGGTTCGAATAGAGATTGGTTGTGCTCTAAAAGTTATGAATCTACTGACAAGTCCAACCCCAATATCTTGATTTCTAGTAGCAATACACCGCGAACCTATATATATATCATCTGCTAATACACGGCCAATTAATGTTTGGATAAAAATCCTGTCCGCCATCATTCCATTTCGAGGACTTACAGAAATACCTCGAACGGTGCCACAATCTGTTCGACGTACAACAATGTGTTGAACTACTTCAACAAGTCTGCGCGTGAGATATCCTGCATCTGAGGTTCGGATAGCGGTATCCACAACCCCTTTACGGGCTCCGTAGCAAGAAATAATGTATTCTGTTAAAGAGAGTCCTTCGCGTAAATTGCTTTGGATGGGTAAATCAATCATTTGCCCTTGGGGATCCGACATTAATCCTCTCATACCTACTAATTGATGTACCTGAGAAGCATTTCCTCTGGCTCCCGAAAAAGACATTATATGGACTGGATTAAAAGGATCGGTCATCCGAAAATTAGGATTCATTTCTTGTCGCAAATATTCACTTGTGGCATACCATATTTCGATCGATTGACGTAATTTTTCTACCGCGTGTACATTCCCATAATGATGGTGTTTTTCCAAAATAAAACTTTGTTGTTCAGCGTCTTGAACTAGCCATCTTTTAGAAGGTATTGTTAAAAGATCATCAATTCCTAATGAAATGGATGCGGCGGTAGCTTGTCGGAAACCCAGAGTCTTTACTTGATCCAGGATATGTGATGTATATCCTATTCCATAGTGATCAATAAATCGACTAATAAGTCGTTTCATGGCAGTTCCGTCTATCACTTTATTGTGAAAGACCTGAGTGGGCCGTTCTGCCATCAGTACCTCCATATTGCGCTGAGTAGAATTTGACAATGGGCTTGAGTCAGTGATTGGAAAACTTCCTTTTCTAGATCTTGATTCACGTAGAAATTCCGCAATTATGAATTATGGTCCTAGTTAACCCGGAGAGACTCGAATTCCCGTTGGTAGCATAGAATTACAACAGCCCTGCCAAAACCCCTGTATGGCTTCTTCTATTTCTCGATAAAGATAAATATGACCAAGAGTGGTTCGAATATATATATAAAGAATTTCTTTTTTTATACTTCGTACTATTAGATAGTGTCCATAAATCTCATAATAAGTCCCCACAGATTCATAGTGAATTTCGATGGGAACTTCTCTTGCAGCAATAACGCGTTGATCTAGTCGCCACCGCAGCCACAAAGGACTACCTAAATTGATTCGTTTTTGCCGATAAGCTCCAATTGCATCATAGGGATTACAAAAAAAGGGTTCTTTTTTTTTTGTATACTTATAGTTATTATCTTCATTTTGATAGTTTCTACGATTACATGGATTATACCTATTTACACAAATACCCCGACGATTTCCACTCGTTAAGACATAGAGTCCACTAAGCATATCTTGAGTTGGTGCCGAAATGGGATCCCCAATAGTTGGAGACAAAAGATTCATATGAGAAAACATAAGTAAACGTGCCTCTGCTTGAGCCTCCAAAGATAAAGGCACATGAACAGCCATTTGATCCCCGTCAAAGTCTGCATTGAAGCCCTTACAAACTAATGGATGTAAACAAATAGCGCGTCCTTCCACTAAAACGGGGAGGAATGCCTGTATGCCTAATCTATGCAGAGTAGGCGCTCTATTCAGCAATACAGGATGGTCATCCAGAATTTCCTGAAGTATTTCCCATACAATCGGTTTTTTTTTTCGAATTTGACTCTTAGCAACTCCTATGTTCGAAGCAAGATGTTTTCTAATTAGGTCACGAATTACAAATGCCTGGAAAAGTTCTATTGCTATTTCGCGAGGCAATCCACATCGATGTAATGAAAGTGAAGGGCCCACGACAATCACGGACCGCCCTGAATAATCGACCCGTTTACCAAGCAGAGTCTCGCGAACTCTTCCTTCTTTGCCTTCAATTACATCTGAAAGCGACTTGTAAACTCTATTATGATCATCCCTCATTGGTTGTCCGCAGATTCCATTATCAAGAAGTGCATCCACGGCTTCTTGTAGCAATTTTTCCTGAGATATTATTAATTCTTCTGGCGTAGCTATACTTGTTGTTAATAGATCTGTAAGAGTATTATTCCGATAGATAATTCTTCTATAGATTTCATTAATATCCGAGGTCACTAGTTTATCCTCATCTATATGATAGATGGGTCTCAACTCAGGAGGAAGAACTGGTAATAGACACAAAACCATCCATTTTGGTTCTATATTTGTTCGAATAAAATGCTTAGCCAATTCCATGCGTCTAAGCAAAAAATCTTTTCTTCTTCCAACTTTTCGATCTTCCCATTCATTCCCTGTGGGTTCCTCTTCCTCCAATTCTTTCCATTCTACCAATGAATAGTCTATAATAATTCGTAAATCTAGATTGGCTAATTGTTGTCTGATAGAACCTCCCCCGGTAGACATCTCTCGATTTCGAAATGTATCGAAGCTCCGGGTAGTAAAAAAAATGGGGATTCTGTATTTCCAGGGTTGGATTTCATATTCCAATAAACCCCGT